CTTTCATATTGATTGACTCCTCCTAAGGATTTTATTTAAATTGAATTTGTTTATTTACGATGTACCACGATCCCCGTTCGGCGGAACGGTTAAAGCGCCCAACTCTTAATTGGCGTATATGAGGGTTCGATTCCTGCTGGATGCACGCCAACGGGAACGTTCAATACGTCTATTGGAATTTGGTTATTTACGATGTACCACGATCCCCGTTCCGCATCCATGGCTGAATGGTTAAAGCGCCCAACTCATAATTGGCGTATGTGCGGGTTCAAGTCCTGCTGGATGCACGCCAACAATACGTCTATTGGAATTTGGTTATTTACGATGTACCACGATCCCCCTTTCGCATCCATGGCTGAATGGTAAAGCGCCCAACTCTTAATTGGCGTATGTGCGGGTTCGAGCCCTGCTGGATGCACGCCAACGGGAACGTTCAATACGTCTGTTGGAATTGGCTCTGTATCAATGAAATCTCATCATCCAGACATAATGAATTGGTATGGTATATTCATACCATAACATATGAACAGAGCAAGAAATCGAATTCTTATCGATACTGGAACTCATACGGAGGAAAATCCATTTATGGATTCGATTATTTTATTTATATATTTATTATATTATATTAGATTAGGCTAATAACTAAATACGGAGGAAAATCCATTTATGGATTCGATTATTTTATTTATATATATTTAGATTAGGCTAATAACTAAATAAGGAGGAAAATCTATTTATGGATATGGATGGAATCAAATATGCAGTATTTACAGACAAAAGTATTAGGTTATTGGGGAACAATCAATATACTTCTAATGTCGAATCAGGATCAACTAGGACAGAAATAAAGCATTGGGTCGAACTCTTCTTTGGTGTCAAGGTAATAGCTATGAATAGTCATCGACTCCCCGGAAAGGGTAGAAGAATGGGACCCACTATGGGACATACAATGCATTACAGACGTATGATCATTACGCTTCAACCGGGTTATTCTATTCCACCTCTTAGAAAGAAAAGAACTTAAAAAAAAAAAAGCAAAATAAAAAATAACATAAAATTAAAATAAAGCATCACTTAATAACTACTATACTTAATAACATAACTACTATACTTAACTTAATAACACGGCAATAAATTTATACAAAACTTCTACCCCGAGCACACGCAACGGAGCCGTCGGTAGTCAAGGGAAATCCAATCCACGAAAAAATTTGATCTACGGACAGCGTCATTGTGGTAAAGGTCGTAATGCCAGAGGCATCATTACCGCAAGGCATAGAGGGGGAGGTCATAAGCGTCTATACCGTAAAATCGATTTTCGACGGAATGAAAAAGACATATCTGGTAGAATCATAACCATAGAATACGACCCTAATCGAAATGCATATATTTGTCTCATACACTACGGGGATGGTGAGAAGAGATATATTTTACATCCCAGAGGGGCTATAATTGGAGATACCATTGTTTCTGGTACAGAAGTTCCTATCTCAATGGGAAATGCCCTACCTTTGAGTGCGGTTTGAACTATTGATTTACGTAATTGGAAGTAACCAATTAGGTTTACGACAAAACCTAGAAATCGATCACTGATCCAATTTGAGTACCTCTACGGGATAGACCTCAACAGAAAACTGAAGAGTAACGGCAGCAAGTGATTGAGTTCAGTAGTTCCTCATATAAAATTATTGACTCGAGAGATATAGTAATATGGAGAAGACTAAATTGTTTGAAGCACCGACAGAGCCGGAAGCGCCCCCTGTTTCAAAGAGAGGAGGACGGGTTATTCACATTTCATTTGATGGTCAGAGGCGAATTGAAAGCTAAGCAGTGGTAATTCTATCCCCGGGAAAAATAGATATGTCTCCTACGTTACCCGTAATATATGTGGAAGTATCAACGTAATTTCATAGAGTCATTCGGTCTGAATGCTACATGAAGAACATAAGCCAGATGAAGGAGCGGGGAGACCTAGGGTGTAGAAGATCATAACATGAGGGATTCAGCAGATTTGGATTCCTATATATCCACTCATGTGGTACTTCATCATACGATTCATATGAGATCCCTCTGTCTAGATATCATCATATACATCCAGAAAGCCGTATGCTTTGGAAGAAGCTTGTACAGTTTGGGAAGGGGTTTTGATTGATCAAAAAGAAGAATCTACTTCAACCGAGATGCCCTTAGGCACGGACATACATAACATAGAAATCACACTTGGAAGGGGTGGACAATTAGCGAGAGCCGCGGGTGCTGTAGCGAAACTGATTGCAAAAGAGGGTAAATCGGCCACATTAAAATTACCGTCTGGGGAGGTCCGTTTGATATCCCAAAACTGCTCAGCAACAGTCGGACAGGTGGGTAATGTGGGGGTGAACCAGAAAAGTTTGGGTAGAGCCGGATCTAAGCGTTGGCTGGGTAAGCGCCCTGTAGTAAGAGGAGTAGTTATGAACCCTGTAGACCATCCCCACGGGGGTGGTGAAGGGAGGGCACCCATAGGTAGAAAAAAACCCACAACCCCTTGGGGTTATCCTGCGCTTGGAAGAAGAAGTAGAAAAAAGAATAAATATAGCGATAGTTTTATTCTTCGTCGCCGTAGTAAATAGGAAAATATTAAAAATAGAATACGTTTCCTCGTCTTTACAAAAAAAAAAAAGATAGGAGTAATTAGCCGTGACACGTTCACAAAAAAAAAATCCTTTTGTAGCTAATCATTTATTGAGAAAAATTTCGAAGCTCAACATGAGGGCAGAAAAAGATACAATCGTAACTTGGTCCCGGGCATCTACCATTATACCCATAATGATCGGCCATACAATCGCTATTCATAATGGAAAGGAGCATTTGCCTATTTATATAACAGCTCGTATGGTAGGTCACAAATTGGGAGAATTTGCACCTACTCTTAATTTCCGGGGGCACGCGAGAAACGATAACAAATCTCGTCGTTAATGTTAATTAATAAAAAAGTGAATATGGGTGCTCGTCGTTTATTGGTATTGGTGGGAGGTGAATCTTATGATAAAGAGTGACCCGGATGTAGAAGTATACGCTTTAGGGCAACATATACGTATGTCTGCTCATAAAGCGCGAAGAGTTATTGATCAGATTCGTGGGCGTACCTACGAAGAAACACTTATGATACTAGAACTCATGCCTTATCGAGCATGTTATCCCATTTTTAAATTAGTTTATTCGGCAGCAGCAAATGCTAGGCACAATAGGGGTTTCAACGAAACGGCTTTAATCATTAGTCAAGCCGAAGTTAATGAGGGTACTATCATTAAAAAGGCAAAACCCCGGGCTCGAGGGCGTAGTTATCCGATAAAAAGGCCCACCTGTCATATAACTATTGTATTGCAAGATATATCTAAAGATAAAAACTATTTCATATGGTTAAGAAAATATGGATGGGTATATAAAGATAAGTATACAGATGTCAGAGAAAGGTATCTATATATGTTGGATTTTGAGCGATATTATAATAAAAGGATGATGATATGGGCTAATAGAGAAATGATATGGCCTTATAGAGACAGCGAGGTGTTATGGGACAAAAAATAAATCCACTAGGTTTCAGGCTTGGTACAACCCAAAGCCATCATTCTGTTTGGTTTGCACCATCAAAAAGTTATTCCGAGGGTCTCCAGGAAGATCAAAAAATACAGGATTATATCAAGAATTATGTACAAAAAAATATGAAAATATCCCCCGGTGTCGAGGGAATTGCACGCATAAAGATTCAAAAAAAATTGGATCTTATCCAGGTCATAATATATATGGGATGCCCAAAATTGTTAATAGAGGGCAGCCCGCGAGGAATCGAAGAATTACAGAGCAATGTACAAAAAGAAATGAATTCTGCGAACCGAAAAGTTAACATTACTATCAAAAAAGTTGCAAACCCTTATGGACAGCCTATTTTTCTTGCAGAATATATAGCCGTACAATTAAAGGATAGAGTTTCATTTCGAAAGGCAATGAAAAAAGCGATTGAATTAGCTGAACAAGCAGATACAAAAGGAATTCAAATACAAATTGCAGGGCGTATCGACGGAAAAGAAATTGCGCGTGTCGAATGGATCAGAGAAGGTAGGGTTCCCCTACAAACCATTCGAGCGAAAATTGATTATTGTTCCTATACATTTCGAGATATCCATGGGGCATTAGGAATAAAAATTTGGATATTTGCAGATGAGGAAGCAGATGAGGAATAAGGGTCCTTTCGTTGTCTTTCTGATCTATCAATTTGTCAATTGAATAAAAAATAACAAACTCCTTCATTTTTTTCGTTCAATCAAAAAAAAAATTAGAATTCTTAAATTTAATTATTTAATTCTATAGGGTTGACTAATAATTCGATTGCCTCCATATAATTGCTATGCTTAGTCCCAAAAGAACCCGATTTCGTAAACAACATAGAGGAAGGATGAAGGGGGTATCTTATCGAGGCAATCGAATTTGTTTCGGTGGATACGCTCTTCAGGCGCTTGAACCCGCTTGGATCACATCTAGACAAATAGAAGCGGGGCGACGCGCCATGACACGATACGCGCGTCGTGGCGGAAAAATATGGGTACGTATATTTCCAGACAAATCGGTTACAGTAAGAGCTACCGAAACACGTATGGGTTCGGGGAAAGGATCCCCCGAATATTGGGTATCCGTCGTTAAACCCGGTCGAATACTTTATGAAATGGGTGGAGTATCAGAAATTGTAGCGAGAGAAGCTATTTCTATAGCTGCGTCCAAAATGCCTATACGAACTCAATTCGTTATTAGAGAAGCTATTTCTATAGCTGCGTCGCCTATACGAACGCAATTCGTTATTCCGAAATAGAGATGTGGAACTAAAGGAAGGGGACCCTTGTGATGAAAAAACCCGCTGTTTATTTATTTTATTTATTTCTGGACAAACAATATTTCTTCTTTTTTTTATTCACTCTTTGCATTTAATGAAAAAAAAATAATGATATGATTCAACCTCAGACCTATTT